ACTTGGTTCATCCGACACGTACACGTCATGGGCATCCCGCCTTTCTATGTTCTATAGACTTGTATGTAACTATTGAGAGTGAAGATATTCTACATAATGTGAATATTCCACCCAAAAGTTTGCTTTTAGTTCAAAACGATCAATATGTAGAATCAGAACAAGTAATTGCTGAGATTCGCGCAGGAATATCCACTTTGAATTTTAAAGAGAAGGTTCGAAAACATATTTATTCTGATTCAGACGGAGAAATGCACTGGAGTACCGATGTCTATCATGCACCCGAATTTACATATGGTAATGTTCATCTATTACCAAAAACAAGTCATTTATGGATATTATTAGGAGGGCCGTGCAGGTCCAGTCTAGTCTACCTTTCGATCCACAAGGATCAGGATCAAATGAATGCGCATTCTCTTTCTGGCAAGCGAAGATATACTTCTAACCTCTCAGTAACCAATGATCAGGCGAGGCAGAAATTGTTTAGTTCGGATTTTTATGGTCAAAAAGAAGATAGGATTCCTGATTATTCAGACCTTAATCGAATCATATGTACTGGTCAGTATAATCTCGTATATTCGCCTATTCTTCACGGGAATTCTGATTTATTGTCAAAAAGGCGAAGAAATAAATTCATCATTCCACTACACTCGATTCAAGAACTCGAGAATGAACTAATGCCCTGTTCAGGTATCTCGATTGAAATCCCCGTAAATGGTATTTTCCGTCGAAATAGTATTCTTGCTTATTTCGATGATCCTCGATACAGAAGAAAGAGTTCGGGCATTATTAAATATGGGACTATAGAAACGCATTCAGTCATCAAAAAAGAGGATTTGATTGAGTATCGAGGAGTCAAGGAATTTAGGCCAAAATACCAAATGAAAGTAGATCGATTTTTTTTCATTCCTGAAGAGGTGCATATCTTGCCCGGATCTTCTTCCATAATGGTACGGAACAATAGTATCGTTGGGGTCGATACACAAATCACCTTAAATCTAAGAAGCCGAGTCGGTGGGTTGGTCCGGGTGGAGAGAAAAAAAAAACGAATTGAACTGAAAATCTTTTCTGGAGATATCCATTTTCCTGGAGAGACGGATAAGATATCCAGACATACCGGCGTTTTGATACCACCAGGAACAGGAAAAAGAAATTCCAAGGAATACAAAAAAGTTAAAAATTGGATCTATGTCCAACGAATTACACCTAGTAAGAAAAGGTTTTTTGTTTTAGTTCGACCTGTCGTCACATATGAAATAACGGACGGTATAAATCTAGGAACCCTTTTTCCACCGGATCCATTGCAGGAAAGGGATAATGTGCAACTTCGAATTGTCAATTATATCCTTTATGGAAATGGCAAACCGATTCGAGGAATTTCTGACACAAGTATTCAATTAGTTCGGACTTGTTTAGTATTGAATTGGAACCAAGACAAAAAAAGTTCTTCTTGCGAAGAAGCCCGTGCTTCTTTTGTTGAAATAAGGACAAATGGTTTGATTCGACATTTCCTAAGAATCAACTTAGTGAAATCCCCTATTTCGTATATCGGAAAAAGGAATGATCCGTCGGGGTCAGGATTGCTCTCTGATAATGGATCAGATTGTACCAATATCAACCCCTTTTCTGCCATTTATTCCTATTCCAAGGCAAAAATTCAACAATCTCTTAACCAACCTCAAGGAACTATTCATACGTTGTTGAATAGAAATAAGGAATGTCAGTCGTTGATAATTTTGTCAGCAGCCAATTGTTCTCGAATGGAGCCATTCAAAGATGTAAAATATCACAGTGTGATAAAAGAATCAATTAAAAAAGATCCCCTAATTCCAATTAGGAATTCATTGGGCCCTTTAGGAACATGCCTTCCAATTGAGAATTTTGATTCATCTTACCATTTAATAACTCATAATCAGATCTTAGTAACTAAATATTTGCAACTTGACAATTTAAAACAGACTTTTCAAGTGATTAAATTAAAATATTATTTAATGGATGAAAATGGAAAAATTTATAATCCCGATCCATGCCGTAACATTATTTTAAATCCATTCAATTTGAATTGGTCTTTTCTCCATCACAATTATTGTGCAGAGACATCTAAAATAATTAGTCTTGGACAGTTTATTTGTGAAAATGTATGTATAGCCAAAAATGGACCGCCCCTCAAATCGGGTCAAGTTATACTTGTTCAAGTTGACTCGATAGTGATACGATCAGCTAAGCCTTATTTGGCCACCCCCGGAGCAACTGTTCATGGCCATTATGGGGAAACCCTTTACGAAGGAGATACATTAGTTACATTTATATATGAAAAATCGAGATCTGGTGATATAACACAGGGTCTTCCAAAAGTAGAACAGGTCTTAGAAGTGCGTTCGATTGATTCAATATCCATGAATCTAGAAAAGAGGGTTGAGAGTTGGAACAAATGTATACCAAGAATTCTTGGAATTCCTTGGGGATTCTTGATTGGTGCTGAGCTAACTATAGCGCAAAGCCG